ATATATAGCTCTTTCTACCGCACTATACAATTGAGTATTGTAGAATATTTCATATTCATTCATATTCTTAGTACATAAAACATAAAGTTGTATTATATACAGAAAGAAGCTTTCTCTTATATAGATCAATTGACAATATATATCTATATATAAGTAATAATAGACGTACATCAAAATGAAATAGCACTCGAATTTTCTATTTTTTGCCCTTTTGTATGCATTTTGATCAATCCAAAAGAATTGCAAGCCCAACTGCTTGAATTCCTGATTTTTTATATCTCTTCTTATGCTTAGGGATCCGGGGCTCATCGAAAGAATTAATGTAGGAAGAATAGTATGGGCATATACTATATACCATATATCTATATACCATATCCTATATTAGAGAATTATAGAAATATAATAATATTAGCTAATATATATGAAATATTAAGAAATAATAATTTAATAAGAAAAGAAAACTATTAAATAGAGGATTCAAATTCAAATAGAAATCTATTAATAATAAATAATATAATACTACTAATATATCTATATATCTAAGAAATAATATATAGATAAAAGATAAACTAAAGCAAGTCAAGTTTTTTTTAAGCTTTCTTTCGCAAAACGATCACAATTGATACAAGTAGATTTTTCAGTAAAGTACTAATTAAGTAATATTCCTAGCTCTAAAGCCCACTCCTTCCCCATACTACAAGTGAAAGAGAAAATGTAAACACTACCATTAAAGCAGCCCAAGCGAGACTTACTATATCCATGCGAATGATGTCCCCTATCTCTATGAAATGAAGAAATTATTCCATTATTGATTCCTAATCATAGTGGAATCAATGGTGCAGAGTCAAAATAGGATTCTTACTTACGGCTCTTTATGAAACAATTTCATGAATCCACTCATAAAAAGTTCCTAGATTTAATTCTATTGAAATAGAAAGATAGAAAGAATTGAAAAAAAAAAGAATAAGAAAAAAGAAAATATACAAATAGAAAGAAGAGCCATTCAACCATTCTGATGAAATTTATGAGCAGCACTCAGAGCCTCTAGTGAGTCTGGATACAAAGTATCTTCAATCTTCAGTTCTTTGCCACAATTCTTAAATGAATTTACCATCAGCCTATCCAATCTAATTTCATCGCAGACAGAGTTAGTAGACACTACCTCAATATTAAGAAAGTTATATTGTAAAAAAAAATTAGGGAGTCTTTATAGTCTTTTTTAGAATCCTTTCTTCAACCTTAGTAGTCAAAACGGAGTGTCTCTTAGGAACCTTTGGATACCAAGATTTCCGACTTCTTACTTTCATAGTTCTGATGTCCAAAATGAATTCTCACTATTTCTTTTATTTGATTCAATTCAGAATAGCCCAAACCAATCATTAATAAGATTGGTTTGCTTCAGATTTCTTGGTACCTTTTTGAGCCACACTCAGAACCCAGATTTTGAGAAAAAAGATGACAGTCTTTTATAGGCCCTACGGATTCTCAAAATCAAGTATCGACAGACCTAGCCCTTGCCTATGCTTTTGCGGGGCAAGAATTAGTCAAGTTCGATCAACAGAATTCAAAAATCCCAAGTATTTTTTTGTTGATCAGGCGACACCCAGATTCGAACTGGGGATAAAGGATTTGCAGTCCCCCGCCTTACCACTTGGCCATGCCGCCAAATACCATCCAAAATGGATAAAGAAATTCTAGAATTATATATATATATTCTTATACTTAGATTCATATTCTATTTCTAGAATCTAGAATTCTATTTATTATTATTCTATTTCTTTTCCTCATTTTGTTTTGATTTGAATTTTTTACTTTCTTAATTTCTTTTATTTTTGGATCTTGAATTCCATTGTACTTCTTTTTTTTCCAAAAAAGAATTCCTCTTTTTTATTGGATCCTGTTTCTATTCTTTTCTTCGATTGATTTTATCTCAAAACACGCGTCGCTTAAAAACTTACCTTCTCTTTTCACTTTTCTATAGATTTGATAGATCTATAGAAAAGTGAAAAGATTCCCGGCCCCGGTCACAGACTGTAAAATGCAAGGCAATTTAGAATAACTCACTCTTTACTTCATTAACTATTTACTTATTACTCTTTTACTCTTACTTACTTTTCTTACTTTGAATTAGTGAACAGCTCTTAATTTTGTATCTCCATTTGTATTACCTTAATGGATGCAAAATCCAATTGATTTACGACTAATCATCATCTATTACATTATCAATTAGAATTATAAGAAAAAATATGTGTATATGTAAACCCCAGAACAGTGTAAACTCCAGAACAGAAATTTTTATACGTGGATACCGAGCCCGGGTCTCTTTCTTACATATCCCTATTCTCTTTCTTACATATCCCTATATAGGATCATCGTGCTTGAATATTTCATTGAATATGAATAGAAGATAGACATTATGTATAGAGTGCGACCTAACCTATGTTGCACCAAGTTCAATTATGATAAAAGAGGTAATATACGGATAGCTATATTGGCATGT